CGGTAAGGATTAGATCAAATAGGAAATAGGGGTATGTGATAGATAGTGATCTATCTTGATTCCATATTTTTATGCCTTTCTTTTACTTATGAAGGGCAACAAAAGAAACAATAGGTTTTATTATCCTACATGTTCCATTAGTAACACTCCCTTGATACTTTCTAAGGGTGTCACTGCCCTTTTTATTTCGCTTGTACTTAATGTTTCCCGATTCTACTAGAGATCATATAAGAACTTGTTATAAGTGGATTTATTGGATTGGTTCATCAATAGTGTTGGGTCAGAATACCCCCTTTTTTTTGACTCTGCGCCATTGATTCCACTATTATTAGTGAGCAATAATGGAATAATTCCTTCATATTCATAGAGATAGGGGACATAATTCACATGGATATAGTAAGTCTCGCTTGGGCTGCTTTAATGGTAGTCTTTACATTTTCGCTTTCACTCGTAGTATGGGGAAGAAGTGGACTCTAAGGGTACTACTAATTGAGTTGAGGAATCAAACTGTATTAATTGTTTTATAGATCATTCTGTAAAGCGTTTTTAACTATTTTTTAACTATTTAATTTTAAATTTTATATTAATTAAATTAATATAAAATTTAAATCAAAATATCTTTTTTCGAAATTTCCATTGGATTCTGGTGGAGTAATGTATTATATGAATAATACTCTTTCAATCAAAGAGATATTTCAATGATTCCCATGTTCGTATTTCGAAAGTAAAAGGGATACGGATGATAGGAAATTTCTTCCAACCGAATTCTTCCTAAACTTTCTATTTCGATGAACCGGTTCTTATCAGAATTATATATGGACAATGAGGAACAACGGACCCCTTTTTATTTGTTTTATTTTATTTGTTTCTCTCTTTACTTGACTTTTACTGTTCAAAGAGAAAGTAGTTCTGTTATTAATATTAAGTGGATACGCACTTTCTATGGGAAACAACATAGACATAGTGATTGTCCAACGAGAGACTACGCATAATAAGATCTTGCCGTGGGCAAGTCACATATTGCGCACTTACCACTTGTTTTATTATTTTAGCAATTTGATTTATGCTTTATCGATTCGTTTCATATCATGGTTCAAGCGTTAAAAATAGGTGGGGTTTACTACTCCTTTTCGAAATCTGAAGAAGCGCCCATAGAATTCCTTGAATCATCTGTCAACGGCTCAATCACATATATGTAATTGATATCTACATATATGAATCTGAAGATACATATTTTCGATTTTTAGATTGATCTATATTAAGCCTCTATCTTTATACAGTACAACTTTATACACTACAATAACACTAATAAATAGTATGGTAGAAAGATTCATATATTTCTTTCTACCATACTATCGGATCTCATAGAATACTGCTGATTCTAGTCCGTTCATTTCATTTAAGACGCGAAATTAGAATCCTTTTGATTTTATTTCTTCAATCATTGATAAGAACAAAAGATTCAAGTTTCATTCAAATTAATCATTTTGACTTTGACTGATTGTTTTTACGTATATGATAAGTAAAAAAGCAGTAGGAACTAGAATGAACAGTGCAGTAGCAATAAATGCGAGAATATTTACTTCCATAATCCGTTTTTTTTTACTTCGCAATAACTCGGGATTTAATCCCATAGAGATGATAAATCTTTCGCCTGTAAATTCAATGGGATGAATTACATCTCGATGATATTGAATCGGATCGATATCATGAATAACAATATCTGAGCTATCAAATCGATTCATCGTCGAGAATTGAATAGTATAACATAAGAAGATCTTTTATCCATACCGAATCCAAAATTGGATTCCTGATCCAATCAAGAATTCCTTTATTTATCATTTATCATTCTTTTCCATTCTTTCTTTTCTATAACCTACCGCCTTCCTTGTACAATCATCTGATGAAGTATCATCAGACCGCTTTTCCACTTCCATTGGTTACAAACCCAAACAAAACAAACAATAGAAGTGAAATGGAAAAAGGACGGAGTTAAGTTCTAAACTCCGTTTTTTTAATGATCTAATTTTCTTGGAAGACAAAGAAGTGTGATAAAGATGAGTCCGGGTATAAAAAATCTAATATTCCATCAAATTAAATTCACTATTTTAGAGTTTGTTCTTTCTTCGATGGGACCCTTTACCTTAGGAAGGAAAAAATCTTATTCATTCCTTTGCTAAGAGGGGCAGGATCCTTGTTTGATCTTTCTTTTATTAATATCTTCTTTCCTTGGCTTGGATTAGGACTGGGACGCATATATCAAAGGTTCAGTGTGCAATTTGAATGAGATAAATTGTTTCAAATTCAAATTAGGTTACACACAATCGGAACCAGCAAAAGAGATACTGATAAAGTATTCTATCAGGGTGGTAACTATGTTAAATTCATTTTGTAGCGTACAAGAAAGGAATTCCATTTGTGTATGTGTTCCCAGGAAACATAGGGTATTCTATACCATTACACGGATCGGGAGCAATCGAAAAAGTCCGACGCAGTGCGGTATCTCTTGGAATTCTGAATATGATGCTACCAATAATTACTAATCCACATATGCTTCTCTCCCATCAATCGGTACTAGTCGAAGGAATGGAAATTCCCGGATTTGTTTGATGAGAAATGAAAAAAATAAATAAATAAGGATCTCCGTTGGGAATGAAATTCTGTCCCTTGTCCCCATTTTCACAGAAAATGGAGAGATGAATTGAGTATTTATTGGATCCGTCGGGACTGACGGGGCTCGAACCCGCAGCTTCCGCCTTGACAGGGCGGTGCTCTGACCAATTGAACTACAATCCCAGGGAAATAAGGTGTATAGCATACATATTCTTATGATTTCATTCAAATAATTTCTCGCCGTGTTGTAACATAGACGCGAGTTATATATTGATATTCACATGGATACGCATTTTAGTGAGAGCGACATGGATTACTAGTAATCCTTTCGTTATTGCCCAATCGATTGATAATCAATCTTTCAATGAAAAAAAAACTCTTTTTTTTTCTTTACTCTTACTCTTTTCCTTAGACTTTATACTTACAGATCCTGATATGAATCTAGATTATTAGCAAGATCGGGATTTGTGGGAACAAAACAAATAAAAAGAAATAGAGCAAATAAATAGAAGTAGGGATATATCAGAAAGTTTTATTTTTTTATTCCTCCGTATCGGGCATTTCTGGAAAACAAATGGGTTATATCATTTCATGGTGGATCGGCGAATTATTGGGCCGAGCTGGATTTGAACCAGCGTAGACATATTGTCAACGGATTTACAGTCCGTCCCCATTAACCGCTCGGGCATCGACCCAGGAAGAATCAATTCTAGGCTTAGTGATAATCCACGGTCAACTTCCTTTCGTAGTACCCTACCCCCAGGGGAAGTCGAATCCCCGCTGCCTCCTTGAAAGAGAGATGTCCTGAACCACTAGACGATGGGGGCATGCTTGCCCGACCGCCATCATACTATGCTCATAGTATGAACAGTTTTTTTAAATTGTCAATATAATGTAATGGTATGACTAGATCCGACGGGTCTTTTCGTCTTGCATGATTCCATAGAATTTTTGATTCTTCATTTATAATTTATATATATTCATGAGTCATTCATTCTAATCGCCATTCTGTATATAAATATATTATTCTATAAATTGATATTACTATATTTTATATTAATTTTATATTAATTTAATATAATATAATTAATTTAATATAATTAATAATTAATTTAATATAATTAATAATTTAATTAATATTAAATAATATTTAAAAATAGGAAATATAAGGAAATATAATAAATAGAAAATATGAAATATAATAATAAATAGAAAATATGAAATACAATAATAAATAGAAAATATGAAATATAATAATAAATATATAAATCAAATTATAAATAATGATAAATTTCTATTTCTATATATAAATAGAAAATAATACGAAGGGTAGGATCCTTTAAGGGAATGATTTGTCCGCCAGAAAAAGGGTTAAACCCCATTTCTTCCACTTTCATTCATTGATTCACTCATTATTAAAATGAGATATGCCTATCTCTATCTCACACTAAGCCAGGAAATTTACAAACGATAAATCTGGAAAGAGGGGATTCTCGAAAATTGTTTTTTCTCTAAGAATTTGGGTCAGGGGACAAGTAGAATCTATTCAGCACATGATTCGATGAAATGTCTTGGATCTATGTCGAGTTGGTGGGTACATGTATCAATCAAGTAAATTTCGTTCTGGTAGGGGTCAATTCAATAAAAGAAAAGTAATTAGGGTCGGTCTTGAAAGAATTCATTGCATTGATATTTATCAAATCCAATATCAATAAACCATTCTTACCCTAGACTCGCCAGGCAAATCAAATTTCGCGTTCCTGTTCCTGAATGGATCACTAGCCACTATGAGTCTATTGCATGTACTTATGTATATAATATATGTATATAGATATATCTTATCCGCATAGTGACTCATTCAGGAATTGAATCAAACAGGCCCTTTTAACTCAGCGGTAGAGTGACGCCATGGTAAGGCGTAAGTCATCGGTTCAAATCCGATAAGGGGCTTTAGATTTTTTCATAAAACTCCAGTCTTAGTATTCATATTTGAGCGGAGAATAGAGATGTTGTTGATATTTGTAATAAAAAAAAGTAACCAACTGTATAATTTAATTATAATAAGGTATTATTATTTATTTATTATTATTTATTATAATGAGTTATAGTATAGTAATTATAGTTTTAAAGTTGAACGTTTGTTTATAATAATGAATAATTATAATGAATAATGAGAATAATGATAAGTCGTCTATTGAATTGCCAAATATTCCTATTTTCCATTATTCCAATCAAATCCATTCTAAAGATTAGAAATCAACAAAAGAAAAAGTAAGTGGACCTGACCCATCGAATCATTACTATATCCACTATTCTGATATTAAAATTCAATGGAGATGAAATTGGAACAGTAGGTCTTTTTTTATTTCATTTCTTTGGACTCCGCA